TAATACATTCATAAAAAATCTCCGAAGAACAATAAAACACCGCCAAAAATATTTAAAAACAAACCAAAAACTACCACTGGAGCGGCTTTGAAAAAAGTTTTATTAATAGTTTTTTTATTCTTAAAAGAAGATAAAAACAAAGAAAAAATTAATCTCAGGTAGTAAAACAACCTTATTACAGACCCTACAACTAAAAGCATCAAAAAGCCTCAAAGTGTTAAAGCGGTTCTAGAACTAATAACAATTCACTTAGAGATAAACCCCAACATAGGGGGCAACCCGCCTAAAGATAAAAACATAATTATAATCCTTCTTATACTTAAAGTATTTCTTAATCTAGAATTTAAAGTTTTTACAGCCCTTAAGTTCCTGTATCATAAACCCGTAAAAATACAAAAAGAAATTAAAATATAAATAGACAGGTACACCTTTATTGATCAACTTCTATGTAGAATAGCAAATAGCATCCACCCTAAATGACCAATAGAAGAGTAAGCTACCAAGGCACGAAGCTGGGTTTGGTTTATTCCTCCGAATCCTCCAACGAACCTAGACCCGACACTTAATAAACAAAATAAAATAATAATTCAGTATATTAAGCCCCCGTCAAGAAAAGAAACCATCAGAAACAGAGGGGCAACTTTTTGCCACGTAGCTAATAACAAGCAGGAAAATCAAGAAAGGCCGGCTATAACAGAAGGTAACCAAAAATAAAACGGAAACACGCCCATTTTTATTATTAGTCCCATAGAAATAATCATAAACCCAGTAACTCATTTATCTGTATAATCAAAAATTTCTCACGTAAAAAATAAGCTATAAATTAACAATCTCCCAAATATTAATAAACTTGATCCTATTGCTTGAATAATAAAATATTTCACAGCTGACTCGCTTTCTGATATTGTTTTCTGGTATACCAACAGGGGTAAAAATCCAATTAAGTTGATTTCTAAACCTGCTCAAATGCCTAATCAGTATGAGGAAGAAATTGAAAATAAAGTTCCAAACGCCATGAGTGAAAGAAATCTTAGCCTAAAAGGAAGTCTTCTATACATAAGAAAAAGGATAAAATCGAACTACCCAAAGCAAGGTTAGCAGCCCTGCTTTACTCCAAGTTTTTTCTTTACTGAGCTCAGTCTAAAGACCCCTCATTTCACTCATGAAATAACCCAACAATTAAAATTACCAAAAAAATAGAACAGCCAATCAAAATCTTCAGCCTAAATCTACCAAATATACTAACTAAAACAGGAAATAATAATACAATTTCTACATCAAAAATTAAAAAAATAATGGCTAATAGAAAAAATCGCAGTGAAAAAGGTAAACGTGCTGATTTGATAGGATCGAATCCACACTCAAATGGGGAATTCTTTTCACGGTCTGAAATAGCCCGCTTCGAAAGAACTCAACCCAACAATATAACTACAATAGATAAACCAACAGCAATAGCTCCTCTTAAAAAACTTCTAAGCATTTAGCACTAGAGATAATAATCCCATATTAATCAACATCAATGATTTCCGTTCACTCCGGCGTAGCGCCACTAAACGGGTAGAATAACTACAATCTCCTAATTAACAGCTAGGCACCTCTATTTGGCCTCCGTTTAAACTTGAGTATAAAAAAGGAATTTCACCTCTAACTTACGGGCCGAAACCGTATGCAAATTTTTCGCTTTTTATACTGGCTTAAAAATCCTAAAGATTTATTTTTTGAATGCAAATCAAGTCTTTTAGCTTAAAGTACTAAGCCCCTAAAGGCAAGAAAACTAACTGCCGTATTTAGATTAAAAGTCTAACACTTTGACTCAGTCATTTAGGAATTAAATTATTAGTACCCTCATCAATAGATAGACAAATACAAAAACAGTCAAACAACATCTACAAAATGCCAGTATCATGCAGCAGCTTCGAACCCAAAATGATGCCCTGTAGAGAAGTGCTGCAGTCATACCCGACCTAAACAAACCATTAAAAAAGTACTTCCAATTAATACATGTAACCCATGAAATCCTGTTGCAACAAAAAAGGTTGACCCATAGGCCCCATCAGCAATTGTAAAAGATGCTTCATAATACTCTATAGCCTGAAGACAAGTGAAATAAACCCCCAAAGCAACAGTTGCTGCTAGTCCCTGAAGTCCGGCCGTTCGGTCTCCTTCTATTAGACCATGATGAGCTCAGGTAACAGTTACACCAGAAGCGAGTAAGACCCCTGTATTAAGCAAAGGAACTTCAAATGGATTTAGCGGAATAATACCTGTAGGAGGCCAACAAGAACCAATCTCTATTGTAGGAGCCAAGCTTCTATGGAAGTAAGCTCAGAAGAAAGCAAAGAAGAAACACACCTCAGACGCAATAAATAAAATTATACCCCAACGAAGACCTTTAGATACCTGGGTTGTATGAAGACCTTGATATGTCGCTTCTCGAATAACATCTCGTCACCATTGAATTATCGTAATAATAATTAAAACCACACCTAAAACTAAAGTTATATATGAATATCCGTGTATTCAGCCAGCCAAGCCAGAAGTTAAAAATAGAGCTCCTATAGACCCTGTTAAAGGCCAAGGACTAAATTCGACTAAATGAAAGGGGTTACGTCCCATAAATATAATTTTTTATGAGCAGGAAACACCAGCGCTTTTTTTTGTGCGCTGGGTTAGCTTGGTGCGGAGCGAGTATGATTTTATAAAAATTTTGTTTTTATGTGCTTATTTTTTTAATTAAGCCCTAAGTTCCTATACGAGTCGACGCAATCTAAGAACACTAAAAATAACGACATATTTTTATTTAAAAAATATGAGAGATTTTAAGACCTTTTTTCAAGAATCCTGTAAAAATTTCCTTCTTTTTTTTTCCGAGTACGTTTTATAAAAATATTTCTAATTTTTGTTAATATCGATGTCTTAAGTCTCCAGAAATAATTTTAAAAAAAAAAGGGGGGGGGGGTGTCTCCTCCAACGGGAAATGGCTTGGATGGTGGTATCGTAGATTTTAGTTTTCTCGGGCACAGGCACTAATTAGATTAGTGCTTATCATCGAAATAAGATAAATTTTCGTCAAATACACAGCGATGAAAAAAACCCCCTTTAGCTCTAGCTAACGAAGGGGGGAAGAGAGAGAGAGAGAGAGAGAGAGAGAGAGAGAGAGAGAGAGAGAGAGAGAGAGAGAGAGAGAGAGAGAGAGAGAGAGAGAGAGAGAGAGAGAGAGAGAGAGAGAGAGAGAGAGAGAGAGAGAGAGAGAGAGAGAGAGAGAGAGAGAGAGAGAGAGAGAGAGAGAGAGAGAGAGAGAGAGAGAGAGAGAGAGAGAGAGAGAGAGAGAGAGAGAGAGAGAGAGAGAGAGAGAGAGAGAGAGAGAGAGAGAGAGAGAGAGAGAGAGAGAGAGAGAGAGAGAGAGAGAGAGAGAGAGAGAGAGAGAGAGAGAGAGAGAGAGAGAGAGAGAGAGAGAGAGAGAGAGAGAGAGAGAGAGAGAGAGAGAGAGAGAGAGAGAGAGAGAGAGAGAGAGAGAGAGAGAGAGAGAGAGAGAGAGAGAGAGAGAGAGAGAGAGAGAGAGAGAGAGAGAGAGAGAGAGAGAGAGAGAGAGAGAGAGAGAGAGAGAGAGAGAGAGAGAGAGAGAGAGAGAGAGAGAGAGAGAGAGAGAGAGAGAGAGAGAGAGAGAGAGAGAGAGAGAGAGAGAGAGAGAGAGAGAGAGAGAGAGAGAGAGAGAGAGAGAGAGAGAGAGAGAGAGAGAGAGAGAGAGAGAGAGAGAGAGAGAGAGAGAGAGAGAGAGAGAGAGAGAGAGAGAGAGAGATATATATATATATATATATATATATATATATATATATATATATATATATATATATATATATATATATATATATATATATATATATATATATATATATATATATATATAACAACTTAGTTAGCTAGAGCTAAAGGGGGTTTTTTTCATCGCTGTGTATTTGACGAAAATTTATCTTATTTCGATGATAAGCACTAATCTAATTAGTGCCTGTGCCCGAGAAAACTAAAATCTACGATACCACCATCCAAGCCATTTCCCGTTGGAGGAGACACCCCCCCCCCCTTTTTTTTTTAAAATTATTTCTGGAGACTTAAGACATCGATATTAACAAAAATTAGAAATATTTTTATAAAACGTACTCGGAAAAAAAAAGAAGGAAATTTTTACAGGATTCTTGAAAAAAGGTCTTAAAATCTCTCATATTTTTTAAATAAAAATATGTCGTTATTTTTAGTGTTCTTAGATTGCGTCGACTCGTATAGGAACTTAGGGCTTAATTAAAAAAATAAGCACATAAAAACAAAATTTTTATAAAATCATACTCGCTCCGCACCAAGCTAACCCAGCGCACAAAAAAAAGCGCTGGTTATTTCAAAGCAGTAGCTGCTTCCCTGGCATCTTCAGTGCCATGCTCTATTTATAAGCTATTGAAATTTAAATTTTCATAAGGAGTAAAATTATTATAACAAAAAATAACATGTTTAGGATAAAAAAATTGAAGGACTTAATTTGAAATTTTTGGTTTATTACAAATCCTTTGGAGACTGAAGCGAATGCTCCTTGACCTCCTAAGATTTCTAATCAGCCCTGATCTACGGATTTTATTAAGTTTGTACCTAACAGCATAGAAAGCTTAGTTAAAGGCTGTGCTGAAATTGGAGCTAAAAATCATATTGTTGTAAAGAAAAACTTGATTTTGTTTATTTCTTTTGGAAAAAAATCAGCTTCTCAGAAAGTAGCAGATAAGAATAGACCTAAAAGAATTACAATGATTGTTAGAAATTTATATATAGTGGGTAAAATAAAAGGTTCTGGGGAGAATGGGAGAAAAATGGATTGAAATAAAGCTCCTGCTACAATTGCGGCTAAGGTTAGGACAGTTGTAGCTCAGTTGACATATGGGTCCTTTTCAGCCTTTGCATGAAGTGGGGGGGTTTTTATATTTCTTCATAGAGAACAAAAAGACAAACGCAGGGAGTAGGCTGCTGTCATCCCTGTAGCTAGGAAAATTAAAAGAACTATTAGCCCTCTTGTTGGGGATGCTAACGAGGTTTCTAAAATGAGATCTTTTGAATAAAACCCTCTTAGGAAGGGGGCCCCACACAAAGAAAGATTAGCAATATTTAAACATGCTACCGTTACCGGGGCTTGTTTTGAGATTAGCCCCATAGATCGGATGTCTTGTCCATTTAAATTATTGTGAATAATTATTCCAGCACATAAAAATAGAAGAGCTTTAAACAAAGCATGTGTGTATAGGTGAAACAAAGAAAGGTATAGTATATTTATACCAAGTCTCATTATCATTACCCCTAGCTGGCTTAAGGTAGAAAGGGCAATGATCTTTTTAAGATCATTCTCATAGTTAGCCCCAATTCCTGCTATAAGAAGTGTTAGAACTGAAATAAATAACAATGATGGCTGAAAAAGCCTGCTCTGAGATAAAAATGGAAAAAAGCGAATAAGCAAAAAAACTCCTGCGGTGACAAGAGTAGAAGAATGCACTAGAGCTGAAACTGGTGTGGGGGCTGCTATAGCAGCTGGGAGCCAGGCGGAAAAAGGAATTTGTGCTCTTTTAGTTATGGCAGCAATAGTAATTGTTAGGACAACATATGTTGATAGATGAAAGTCTCATATAGAAACGATAATTCAGTGGCCTTGAAGTACTAAAATACCGATAGAGATTAAAATTATTACGTCACCAATTCGGTTTGCAAGTACGGTTAGTATCCCGGCGCCTAAAGACTTTATGTTCTGGTAATAAATAACCAAAGCAAAGGAAACAATTCCGAGGCCATCTCAACCCAATAAAATTGCTGGAAGACTAGAAATAAATACAAGCATGTTTATTGAAAGTACAAAAAGTATTACTAGCCAAATAAAACGTTTTAAAAACGGGTCATGTGATATGTAGCTTGAGGAAAAAAGCATTACACAGCCTGAAATGAGGCAGACTACGTTTCTAAAACTTAAACTAATTATATCTAAAATAATAGTCAGGGTTATGGTGCAAGAGCTGATATTAATAATATTTCATTCAAGAAGATAAATGGGCTGATTTATAACAAAAAAACAAGTTCATGGTGCTAAAATCAAGCTATACGTCAGCAGAAATAAAGCGCTAATTGATGAAGATTTTAATTTTGAAAACACGGTTAAGTAAAATAGTTTTTATCTTCAGATCCACAAGCTGATATTTTTATTAAACTAACTTAACCTTAAACTCAAAGAAAGATGAGCTCACTTTTTAAAATAAGGATATTTGCAGGAATTCAGTGCAGGAAAAGAAGAGACAAAGCAGTTGATTTTAAGGCTAAAAACGGTTTTATATATTTAGGATTACCTCCATGTTGACTTGCTGTATATAGGTATATGCTGTAGAGAGCAGCTAAGAATCTCATTAGCCCCAGAGAAAGGAGGTAATAACTAGAACTAAAAATTGTAGAGGGAAAAACTATAATCTCGCCTAAGAGATTAATACTGGGAGGAGCTGCCATATTAATAACACTAAACATAAATCACCAAAGGGACAAAATTGGAACTAGTATTAATATTCCTTTGCTTAAAAGGAGACTCCGAGTGTGAGTTTTTTCATATGTATAATTAGCCAGAGCAAATAGTGCGGATGAACAAAACCCGTGGGAGACTATTAAAACAAGTCTGCCGGCTCACCCTCAAGAAGAGTTTGAAAAAGCCCCTGCTAGCATAAGAGATATGTGACCAATAGAAGAATATGCAATTAAAGACTTAAAATCAACTTGTCGAAAACATACAATTCTTGTTAGCACACCCCCCCATAAGGCGAGAGAAAAAATAAAAATTGAAATAGTTCTTATGTAATAATTAAAATATTGATAAACTCGAAAAATACCATATCCCCCTAGTTTTAAAAGAATTGCAGCCAGAACTATTGATCCAGCTACTGGGGCTTCAACATGAGCTTTAGGAAGTCATAGGTGAACTGAAAATATTGGTAGCTTCACTAGAAAAGCAGTGAAAATTAGTAGTCTTAAGAAGTTATAGGCCCAAAATAGCCCGAAGTTAACAGCTTCTGTTCGAAGTATTCTTCTTATTAATATATTGAAAGAATGTTGTTTCTGGGCAGCTCACATGATAGTTAAAAGTAATGGTAAGGAAGCAGCTACTGTATAAATTATTATATATATACCTGCTTGAAGGCGCTCAGGCTGATATCCCCACCCAAGAATGATCAGTAGAATAGGAATTAAAGAAGCTTCAAACATAAAATAAAAATGCAGAATGCTTGTTATTAGAAAAGTAGTAATTAAAATTAAATTTAAAGAGATTAAAAAGAAAGAAAACAGGCTGCTAGAGTTTTTTGGAAATTTAACCCTATTTTGGCTCGCAATTATTATTATTAGTGAAATCCAAAATGTAAGAGAAATTAAAATAGTAGATATTGAATCTTGTGTCATATAAAAATTAATTCCCTCGTATGAATATGTTGGGGTATATAAATGGAAAATGGAAAGCAACCTGATTAAGGATAAAGCTCAAATTTTAGTGTACCAGGATATTTTTACGGAAAATAGGAAAAGAAACATACTTAAGTTGGAAAGTAGTAGCCCTAGCATTTCTGTGAGGAAAATCTTGATACGTAATCATTTCCGCGGGCTCGAATTATAGAAACTAGAATTGATAGGCCTAAGCTGGCTTCACAGGCACCTAAAGTAATTAAGATTAAGGCTGTTTCTCCGCTAAATAAAATATTATTTGAGGTTGAAAAAAGCATGATGAAAAGATTTATAGTTGCTGCTTCTAACCTTAGTAAAACGCTTAAAAGATGCTTATGCTGAAGTGACAAAGCAATTAAAGCCATAAAAAACCCTAAAGAACTAAGTATAGTTAAATAAAATACTCTCATATCTTGCTGCAACAATAGCTTAATATATAAAGCACTGGTCTTGTAAGCCAAAGACGAAAAAAATTTTCTTGTTGCTAGGCTGCTAAGTGAATTGAACACTTTTAATTTGTTTTCAAGACAAACGACCCCTGGGAGCAGCCTTAAAAATCTAAAATTTTATCTCATACAATCTGAGAAATAGGATTGATGATAAAGTATAAAAAATAAGAAACTGTGAAAACTTGCCCAATTTGCTCATACGGAGCTTCTACAGGGCATGCCCCAATTCACGTTAGGATTGCAAATATCCCAGTAAACGTTCAAAAAAATACTTGGCTAAGCGGATAAAAAGCTATCGATCGAAATTTTCCTAAGTGTGTCAGCGGGACAATAAATAAGATTGCTATAGATATTACTAATGCAATAACACCACCTAGCTTGTTTGGGATTGAACGAAGAATAGCATAAGCAAATAAAAAATATCATTCTGGCTGAATATGAATAGGGGTAACTAGGGGGTTTGCTGGAATAAAATTTTCTGGGTCTGTCAAGAGCTGTGGTGAAAACAATACTAATAGAGAAAGAAAAAATATTAAAACAATAAAGCCGACTAGATCTTTAAATCTATAATATGAATGAAATGGTGTTTTTTCACCGTCTCTGTTTAGCCCTAAAGGATTATTAGATCCTGTCTCATGTAAAAATAATAAATGTAATACAGTTAAAGCTGCAATAATAAAAGGAACCAAAAAATGAAAGGTAAAGAATCGGGTTAAAGTTGCACTGTCTACAGCAAACCCCCCTCAAATTCACTCAACTAACATTTTTCCGACATACGGGACAGCAGACAGAAGGTTAGTAATAACAGTTGCCCCTCAGAAGGATATTTGGCCCCAAGGTAAAACATAACCTAAAAAAGCAGTAGCCATAGTTAAAACGAGAAGAATTACTCCAATGTTTCAAGTGTGCTGGTTTACATAGGATCCATAATATATTCCTCGACCAATATGTAAATAAATACAAATAAAGAATCAACTAGCCCCATTTGCGTGTAGGGCACGAAGTAGCCAGCCATAGTTAACATCACGAGAAATATGAATTACCGAACTAAAAGCGAGATCTACGTGTGCTGTATAGTGCATTGCTAAAAATAGTCCTGTTACAAGTTGGATTCCTAAACAAAGTCCTAATAAAGAACCGAAATTTCATCAAATTGACAAATTAGCAGGAGCTGGTAAGTCAACTAGTGCTCCATTTACAATTTTTAGTACTGGGTGAATTTTTCGAATTGGTCTACGCATATTGCTTAAAAGGACGCAATGAGGAACGTTGATAAAAGCAAATTTTTACCACTACAATCAAGTTTAATAATAAAATAGTGCCTAAGGCTACTAAAATAGAAATATAATAAGGAGATACAAGTTCAATTCCGTAGCTTTTTAATTTCTTTGATTCCGCTCAGAAGTTAAAAGTTTCCAGCAGTCTAACGTCTACAAAATGGTAATTAAAAAAAATTAATGTAGTAGGAGTAAATACTAAAAGGAAAAAAATGATTGCATTTATACTAGAAAACAGAACATTAGGGGATAAAGCTGCAACATACGCGAACATTACTAACAGCCCGCCGACATAAATTAAAAATAAAATATATGCATATCAGCTAGAAATTAACATTGCACAAAGCATACACATGAATAGTGTTGAAATCATAATTCTTAGCCCAAGTCTCAGAGGTTGAGTTATAAGAGGAAATATTAAGCTAGAGCAGAGCCCCAGAGCCAATAAACTTCTTGCTGTCATTCAAGGTGTAGGTTTGATTACCTAGTCTTTAGCTTCCAATGCTAATATTTTTATTAAACTACTACCCTGCTAAAAATAAAGAAAATAGGATAAAGAGAAAATTAAAGCTAAGGCAGCCAGGGCAACAGGGAGAAAAGCTTTTCAAGTTAGGGATATTAATAAATCATATCGGAATCGTGGGTAGCTTGCTCGGACCCAGATAAAAAGAAAGGCAAAAAATAAAATTTTTAATGTGAAAGTAATATCTCTAAAGAAAAAAAAGTTAGAAGTACCCCCAAAGAAAAGGACTGCGGAAAAAAGTCTTATTACAAGAATATTGGCATACTCTGCCAAGAAAATTAGTGCAAACCCGGCTGCCCCATACTCAATATTGAACCCAGAAACCAGCTCTGATTCTCCCTCTGCAAAGTCGAATGGGGCCCGGTTTGTTTCAGCAATACAGGTTACAAACCAGATAAAAGAAACCGGAAGTATTAAGAAAGATAGCCAAATACTCTCCTGGCTTTCTCTAAGCTCAATAAATCTTAAAGTAGCTAGCATAAATAATGGAAATAATAAAATCAGAGCCATACTCACCTCATATGAAATCGTTTGAGCGATCGCTCGTAATCTCCCTAAAAGAGCGTATTTTGAGTTTGAGGCTCACCCTGCGAGAAGAGTTCCATAAACATTTAATCTTGAGACACATAAAAAGAAAAGAATCCCTCATTTGAAGTAGCCTGAAGAGTATAAGCTAGGGTATAATTGCCATAATAATAAAGCTAGAATAAAGCTAAAAACCGGGGCTAAAAAATAAGGAGAGTAGTTAGCGCTAGTTGGCTTAGCAATTTCTTTAGTTAAAAGTTTTGCTGCATCAGCCAGTGGTTGGGGTAGCCCGGCAATTCCTACCTTATTTGGTCCTTTTCGAATTTGCATATAAGATAAGCCTTTTCGTTCCAAAAGAGTAAAAAAAGCGACTGCTAATAATACACAAATATATGTAAACAAACAAGAGACTAAAGATAGGTACATTATAAAAGAAAGAATTTTAATCTTTATATTTGAGTCCTAAGCCCAATGCATATATTCTGCCACCTTTATTATAAAGAAAAGAAATTAAATCTTTATATTTAGGGCTTAAACCTAATGCACTTTTCTGCCATCTTTATAAATTCTTAATTAGCTTTATACTAAATCTCCTTTAATAACTTTTATTTTTACCCGATCCTTTCGTACTAGGTTAAAAACATATAATTGAAGATAGAAACTGACCTGGCTCACGCCGGTCTGAACTCAGATCATGTAGAATATTAGTGGTCGAACAGACCAACCCTTAAAGACTTCTGCATCATTTAGGATATTCTAGTCCAACATCGAGGTCACAAACCTTTTTTTCGATAAGAACTCTCAAAAAAGATTATGCTGTTATCCCTACGGTAACTAATTCTTTTAATCAAAGATTTTGGATCATAGCTAAAAAGCCTTTATTACTGTGATGGAAGCTTTGTATGTTCCTTAGTCGCCCCAACTAAAATTTTCTGGTACAGATGTTCTTTTATAGCCATTTTATTTTAACAAAATTTTTTTAAGCTCGATAGGGTCTTCTTGTCTTTCAATTTTATTTAGGCTTCTTCACCTAAAAATCAAGTTCTATAAAATTAGAGAGAGACAGTATTGTTTTCGTCAAACCATTCATACTAGCCTTCAATTATAAGGCAAATGATTATGCTACCTTTGCACGGTCAGAGTACCGCGGCCGTTAAATATATATCACTGGGCAGGCTCGACTCTTTATGTATTAATTCCAAAGAGCGATGTTTTTGATAAACAGGCGAAACAAAATTTGCCGAGTTCCTTTCAATAATTTTATTAAAATAACTTAATTTTGTGTTTATTTTAAAATAATAAACTTTTATAAATATTTAATACTCATTTTAGCATTAAAATATTTTTAATTAGTCATAAAAATATTTCTTATTATAGTTAAGCTTAGTTATTATACACCTATAGTAAAATAATTTATAACAAATTTAAAATTATGGCCAATTTCAAGCCTAAATTTTTTTAAGTGTTTTGATGCCCAATTTAATATGCTTTTGAGCTTATCCTCAAAAGCCTTTAAAATTTCTTATATTAGTTATTAAATTTTTTTAACTAAATATTTAAATTTTAGCACTTATATGCTTTTATAAGAAAACTAGCTATCGTTTGATACGAATAAAATCTAATTTCTACTTTAAAATTTCTAAAGGGTTTTGCAACACCCACTTTTGACTTACTAATATAAATTTTAAAGTAGCTCATCAAACTTCGAGATTTTGAATTTTCAGGGAATTCTAGCTAAACCATGATGCAAAAGGTACGCCTTTATTGGCTGCTTTCATAAAATTAATTTTATTCCTTTACAGTACTTAATAACTTTTAAAAATAAAATTTTAATCGCCTTTACTCAACTAATAGATGTTTCTATGAAAATAAATATAATAGCAATTTTAGTTAAAATATTGTTAAGAACAACCCTCTGGGTATTTTTTCAGTGTAAGTGAAATGCATTAATTTATGCTATATTCTTTCGCCTAGGAACAACTTCCGTTACCCCTGCTATGTTACGACTTATCTCATTTTTCAACGAGAGCGACGGGCGATGTGTGCACGTTTCAGAGCTAAATTCAAAGAGTTTTTATGTTTACTTTTTTACTTTTAAGTCCTCCTTCAAATTCCATTTCTAAGTTTTATTCATATTATAAATTTTAATTGTAGCTCATTCTCTCCTCCTTGTAGGCTGCACCTTGATTTGACGTGTAAGCTTAAAGCTTATTTGTTAGCTTTTTTATTTTTAAAAGTTACCTGACGACAACGGTATACATACTGAAAGCAAAAGGAGGTTAGGTTTATCGTGGATTGTCGATTATGAAACAAGCTCCCCTAAGTAGTCTAAAACACCGCCAAGCCCTTTGGGTTTTAAATTTAAATTATTATTCGTAGTCCCCTGGTAGTTCTGATTTATTTTAAAGAATAGTGGGGTATCTAATCCCAGTTTCCCTCAAAATTTTCGCAGAGTCAATTGCGTAAGTTTTATAAGATTTTAACTTATATTTTTGGATTTTACCCCTCAACATAAACTTAAAAAACTTAATTATAAATATAACTGCCTTTTTACCTTAAAATATAATTTAACTTCGTGGTCTAACCGCGGATGCTGGCACCAAGTTTACCAAGCTAAATAGACTAATCTAGAACAAGCTTTCGCTCTTTCTCTAATCTCTGACACTGGAGTTAGTGGGTCGTTACTAAACATTATGTAAATTATAATATTTTAAATAATAAATAAAACAATCTTAAATTAGCTTTACTTATTAAATTCCCTCACCTCTTTCTAAGAAAACCATGTGTATTCATTTATCTTTATTATATATGTGAGCCAGAGCCAAACACTACTATGTAGTATAACAAGATTGCTTTCTAAAAAACACATAATTTTTAAGACTCAAATTTTTAAGTATTAAAGGTTTTTGTGGTGTAAGCGTCACACTAGGTTTTCATCCTAGAGGAATAAAAAAATATTTTATCAAAAATACCAGGATCTCTTGAGTATGCTGAGTACATTTGCCTTCCAAGCAAAAAGATTAAATAAATTTAAAAGAGATATTACAAGCGGTGTAAGGGCACGAAGAGTTTTGATTTCTTAAGAGAGGGGCTTTACCTCCTAGTAAGGTTTTAAGTTAAGTAAACTATGAGCCTTCAAAGCTCAACATAAAAATAAATTTTTAAACCTTGACCCACTATAGTTTAATTAAAACATCGAAGTGCAAATTCGAAAATGAAATAACTTTCTGGTGAGTTATGCATGTCGGTGGCTGAGCATAGGCAGTAGACTGTAGATCTACCTACGGAGTTAAGTTCTCCCTGGCAAAGATGTAAAATAAGCTAAATGTTAAGCTGTTGGGTTCATACCCCAAAAATGAGGAGCCCTCTTTTACAGAAACTTTAATAATATTAGTTTTTAATTAATTAGTGAGGGTGCTCATCTGAGTATAGAGTGATTAATAAACAAAAAATATAAGCTTGAATAAGACTAATACCGAACTCAAAAATTGTATACAGAACCTGAATGCTGATTAAAAGCAGTATAGAAAATATTGAAGATATAAAAAATCTTGCAGTTAAATAGTTTCCAATTAATGTTAAAACAATATGCCCCGCCCTCATATTTGCAGTTAGTCGAACAGAAAGCGTAATTGGGCGAACTAAAATTCTGACGGTCTCAATAATGACAAGAAATGGATTTAATGGTGCCGGAGCTCCCATAGGTAGAAGGCCAGCGACAACAGATCTCGGGTTAAAGAAAATGGCAGAAATAATAAGAGAAAGCCACAAAGGCAACCCCAGTGAAAGAGAGACTGCTAAATGTCTCGTAGTACTAAAAACATAAGGGATAAGACCACTTAAGTTTATAAAAATTAAAAAAAGGAACAGTCCTGTTACAACATTAATAAATCCCCCTATGTTAAAGCCAAAAGAACGAAAAATTTGTGAAGTAACAGTTTCTTTAAACGTTTTAATAATAGTATCGTAACGAGGAACCGTTAGCCAGTAAGAAGAACTAAAAAGTAATACAGTTAATAAAGAAAACCCCCATATTAAAAAATATAAAGATATAAAAACTTGGTTATTATCATCAAAAGAAGAAAAAATGTCTACAAGCATTCTTATCAGTTTCATTTATTTTCTTCTAAAGTAGACTTCCTTGCAACTTCAGGAGAAAAAATAGTTTTCTTAGATCACCAAATTAAAATAGAAACTAAGATTACAGAAGATCAAAAAAGAATAAATAAAAAAACTCAGTTCAGTGGGGAGAGTTGAGGCATTAAAGAATACTAAACTTAAATTAGTTACTTTAGACTGACAATCTAATATTATCCTTAACTAATTCTTTATTCTGAGACATTAACAACCCATGTTATAAAGTTTTCTAAAGGCACAGCCTCTACTACAATAGGTATAAATGAGTGGTTAGCCCCACAAATTTCTGAACACTGCCCGTAAAAAACTCCAGGGTATTTAATAAAGAAACTAAGCTGATTAAGCCGACCTGGAATTGCATCTGCCTTAACTCCTAATCTTGGTACAGTTCAAGAATGAATAACATCTGCAGATGTTACCAAAACCCGAATATCCGTGTGTGTTGGTAAAACAACTCGATGATCCACTTCTAAGAGACGGAAGTCCCCTCTTTCTAAGTCGTCTGTTGGAATCATATATGAATCAAATTCGATATTTAAAAAATCTGAATATTCATAGCTTCAATATCACTGGTGCCCAATACTTTTTACAGTCAAACTACAGTCTCCTACCTCATCAAGTAGGTATAAAAGACGTAAAGATGGCAAAGCTAAAAAAACTAAAATAATAGCTGGCACAATAGTTCAAATTGTTTCAATTTCTTGACCTTCTACTAGAGACCGGCAAGAAAATTTGTTTAATATAAGGGAAAAGGCAGCGTAACCGACTAAGCTAACAATCAAAGTTAAAATTATTATAGCATGATCATGAAAAAAGATCAGCTCTTCTATTAGCGGAGATGCCGCATCTTGGAATCCTAGTTGTCCTCATAGACTCATATCTTAAGTATTTATTAATTGGTGATTTTAAGCAACCACAAGAGCTCCTGTCTCAGGAGCGTTATGGAAGTCTCTAGGAAGAATATTATCCCATTCAAGTGCTGTTCTTAGGTGAGTACTTCAAACTACTTTTCGTTGTGATACAAGAGCCTCTCATACAATAACCATAAAGTATAAAACAGCCACAAAAGAAATCATAGACCCAATAGATGAAACTACATTTCACTTAGTATAACAATCAGGATAGTCTGAATATCGTCGAGGCATCCCGCTTAGACCTAAAAAGTGCTGTGGGAAGAACGTTACGTTTACACCAATAAATATAATAAAAAAATGGGCTTTTGTTCATCGGGAGTGCAGTGTAACCCCTGTTAACAAAGGAAATCAGTAATTAAAAGCTCCAAATAGAGCAAACACAGCCCCCATTGAAAGAACGTAATGAAAATGAGCAACTACGTAGTAAGTGTCGTGGAGCATAATATCTAAAGAAGAGTTTGATAACACAATTCCTGTTAATCCTCCTATAGTAAATAGAAAAATAAATCCTAAAGCCCACAACATAGGAGTTTCGTATTTGATTTTAGCTCCATGAATAGTAGCAAGTCAGCTAAATACCTTAATTCCTGTAGGAACAGCAATAATTATAGTTGCAGCAGTGAAGTACGCACGGGTATCTACATCCATCCCGACAGTAAACATGTGGTGTGCTCAGACAATAAAGCCCAACACACCAATAGCAAGCATTGCATAAATCATTCCTAAAGTTCCAAAAGTCTCTTTCTTAGTTGAGTAATGACTTACAATGTGAGAAATCATTCCAAATCCAGGTAAAATTAAAATATATACTTCTGGATGTCCGAAAAACCAGAATAAGTGCTGATAAAGGATAGGATCACCACCCCCAGCAGGATCAAAAAAAGCAGTATTGAAATTTCGATCCGTTAATAGTATTGTAATAGCTCCTGCTAAGACAGGTAAAGAAAGCAGGAGTAAAATAGCTGTAATTTTAACAGATCAAACAAATAACGGAAGACGCTCGAATTGTATTCCACGCCAACGTATATTAATTACTGTTGTAATAAAGTTTACTGCACCTAAAATAGAAGAAACACCAGCCAAGTGTAATGAAAAAATAGCTAAATCAACGGATCCCCCGGCATGAGCAATATTACCCGATAATGGGGGATATACAGTTCATCCAGTACCCGCCCCACTTTCAACTGCAGCAGAAGATAGCAGCAATAGCAAAGCAGGAGGCAATAACCAAAATCTTATATTGTTTAAACGAGGAAAAGCCATATCAGGAGCCCCTAATATTAAAGGAACTAGTCAATTACCAAAACCTCCAATCATTATGGGTATAACCAAGAAAAAAATTATAACAAAAGCGTGAGCAGTAACAATAACGTTATAAAGCTGATCGTCCCCTAATAAGGCACCCGGTTGTCCTAACTCTGCTCGAATTAGTAAACTCAAAGCTGTACCTACTAGTCCAGATCATATACCAAATAGAATATACAAAGTACCAATATCTTTATGATTTGTTGAAAATAACCAACGCAT